GCTAGCGTAGCTTAACTAAAGCATGACACTGAAGATGTTAAGACGGACCCTAGAAAGGCCCCGTAAGCACAAAGGCTTGGTCCTGACTTTACTGTCAACTTTGGCTTAACTTACACATGCAAGTCTCCGCACCCCCGTGAGAACGCCCACAGTCCTCTGTCCGAGAACAAGGAGCTGGTATCAGGCACATAATATTCATAGCCCATAACACCTTGCTTAGCCACACCCTCAAGGGAATTCAGCAGTGATAGACATTAAGCCCTAAGTGAAAACTTGACTTAGTTAAAGCCAAGAGGGCCGGTAAAACTCGTGCCAGCCACCGCGGTTATACGAGAGGCCCAAGTTGATAGGCACCGGCGTAAAGAGTGGTTAAGGAAAATACAAAACTAAAGCCGAACGCCTTCAGAACTGTCATACGTTTCCGAAAGTAAGAAGCCCCACCACGAAAGTGGCTTTATTCCCCCCGACCCCACGAAAGCTGTGAAACAAACTGGGATTAGAGACCCCACTATGCCCAGCCCTAAACTCTGATAGTACCTCACACCCACTATCCGCCAGGGAACTACGAGCATTAGCTTAAAACCCAAAGGACTTGGCGGTGCTTTAGATCCACCTAGAGGAGCCTGTTCTAGAACCGATAACCCCCGTTAAACCTCACCCTCCCTTGCCATTTCCGCCTATATACCGCCGTCGTCAGCTTACCCTGTGAAGGCACTATAGTAAGCAAAACTAGTACAACCCAAAACGCCAGGTCGAGGTGTAGCATATGAGAGGGGAAGAAATGGGCTACATTCCCTGTTTTTCCGGGAACACGAACAATGTAATGAAAAGTACATTAGAAGGAGGATTTAGCAGTAAGCATAAAATAGAGTGTTTTGCTGAAACTGGCCCTGAAGCGCGCACACACCGCCCGTCACCCTCCCTGACTTATAACTTAAAGACTAAACATGTCTTTCCAAACAAAAGGGAGGCAAGTCGTAACATGGTAAGTGTACCGGAAGATGCACTTGGAAAAATCAGAGTGTAGCTAAGACAGAAAAGCACCTCCCTTACACTGAGAAGTCCCCCGTGCAAATCGGGTCACTCTGACGCCCAACAGCTAGCTCACCTCAACAACACCAACATACCACTATTTTTACCCCTAAATATACCTTTACCCAAAAACCAAACCATTTTTCCCCCCAAGTACGGGCGACGAAAAAGGACCTAGAAGCAATAGAGAAAGTACCGCAAGGGAAAGCTGAAAGAGAAATGAAACAACTCAGCAAAGCACCGAAAAGCAGAGACTCCCCCTCGTACCTTTTGCATCATGATTTAGTAAGAAACATTTAAGCAAAAAGAACTGCAGTTTAACTCCCCGAAACTAAGTGAGCTACTCCAAGACAGCCTAACTATAGGGCAACCCCGTCTCTGTGGCAAAAGAGTGGGAAGAGCTTCGAGTAGCGGTGACAGACCTACCGAACTTAGTTATAGCTGGTTGCCTGAGAATTGAATAGAAGTTCAGCCCTTTAAATTCTTACCCCAACCCTGAGCCCACCGCCTATTCCAGAAAACAAGAAGTTAAAGGAGTTAGTCAAAGGGGGTACAGCCCCTTTGAAACAAGACACAACTTTCCCAGCAGGACAAAGATCACATTAAACACAAGGTATATGCCCCCGTGGGCCTAAAAGCAGCCATCTAAACAGAAAGCGTTAAAGCTCAAGCATCTCATACTCCCCCAATACCGATAACAACATCTCAACCCGCTGTCCCCATCAGGCTATTCCACAACACCCGTGGAAGCAACTATGCTAATATGAGTAATAAGAGGGGCTCTGCCCCTCTCCCCGCACACATGTACATCGGAACGAACCCCCACCGAAAATTAACGACCCCAAAACAAGAGGGAACTGGATAAAAAATAAACAACCAGAAAACCATCCAACCACCCGCCGTTAACCCCACACTGGTGTGCCTCACAGGAAAGACTAAAAGAAAAAGAAGGAACTCGGCAAACACAAGCCTCGCCTGTTTACCAAAAACATCGCCTCTTGAAACATTTAAATATAAGAGGTCCCGCCTGCCCGGTGACTATAAGTTTAACGGCCGCGGTATTTTGACCGTGCAAAGGTAGCGCAATCACTTGTCCTTTAAATGAAGACCTGTATGAATGGCACCACGAGGGCTTAACTGTCTCCTTTTTCCTGTCAATGAAATTGATCTCCCCGTGCAGAAGCGGGGATTTTAACATAAGACGAGAAGACCCTATGGAGCTTCAGGCTCCAGAACAGACTATGTTAAACACCCTTCCACAAAAGACAAAACCTATTAGACCCTGTTCCAATGCCTTTGGTTGGGGCGACCGCGGGGAAACAAAAACCCCCCATGCGGACCGGGAGCACAACCCCTCCCACAACCCAGAGCGACAACTCTAAGTAACAGAACATCTGACCAGCAAATGATCCGGCATAGCCGATCAACGGACCGAGTTACCCTAGGGATAACAGCGCAATCCCCTTCTAGAGCCCATATCGACAAGGGGGTTTACGACCTCGATGTTGGATCAGGACATCCTATTGGTGCAGCCGCTATTAAGGGTTCGTTTGTTCAACGATTAAAGTCCTACGTGATCTGAGTTCAGACCGGAGTAATCCAGGTCAGTTTCTATCTATGATATGATCTTTTCTAGTACGAAAGGACCGAAAAGAAGGGGCCCCTGTCCAAAACACGCCTCCCCCTTACCTAATGAGACCAACTTAAATAGGCAAAAGGGCATATCCTCAAGCTTGAGAAAATAGCCTGTTAAGGTGGCAGAGCCCGGTAACTGCAAAAGACCTAAGCCCTTTCAACGGAGGTTCAAATCCTCCCCATAACTATGCTCTCCACACTAATCACCTCCATCCTCAACCCCCTCATCCTTATAGTTTTCGTTCTCCTAGCCGTTGCCCTCCTAACACTGGTTGAACGAAAAGTCCTGGGTTATATACAACTACGCAAAGGCCCCAACATCGTTGGACCTTACGGCCTTCTCCAACCAATTGCAGACGGACTAAAATTATTTATTAAAGAGCCCGTACGACCCTCCACCTCTTCCCCTATTCTATTTTTACTTACACCAATACTTGCCCTTACCCTCGCACTTACCCTCTGAGCCCCAATACCCCTACCTTTCCCCATAGCAGACCTTAACCTAGGTATTCTTTTTATCCTCGCCCTATCAAGCCTAGCAGTATATTCAATTCTCGGCTCTGGCTGAGCCTCAAATTCAAAGTATGCCTTAATCGGGGCCCTTCGAGCCGTCGCCCAAACCGTCTCGTACGAAGTGAGCCTAGGACTTATTCTGCTTAACGCAATTATTTTTACCGGGGGATTTACGCTCCAAACCTTCAGCACAGCCCAAGAAAGCACATGACTTCTCCTACCCGCCTGACCCTTAGCCGCAATATGATATATCTCTACCTTAGCAGAAACCAATCGCGCTCCCTTTGACCTCACTGAGGGGGAATCCGAACTCGTCTCTGGCTTCAACGTAGAATATGCCGGAGGCCCTTTCGCCCTGTTTTTTCTCGCTGAATATGCCAACATCCTTTTAATAAATACGCTATCCGCAACCCTGTTCCTAGGTACTTCTATCTCCCATTTTACCCCAGAACTGAGCTCTACCAACCTTATAATTAAAGCAACACTCTTATCAGTCCTCTTTCTCTGAGTCCGTGCCTCATACCCTCGATTCCGTTACGACCAACTCATGCACTTAATCTGAAAAAACTTTCTTCCCCTCACCCTCGCATTAGTAATTTGACACCTAGCACTCCCCATTGCACTTACTGGACTCCCCCCTCAGCTATAAGTCGGAGCCGTGCCTGAATTAAAGGACCACTTTGATAGAGTGAATCATGAGGGTTAAAGCCCCTCCCGCTCCTTAGAAAGAAGGGACTCGAACCCTACCTGAAGAGATCAAAACTCTTAGTGCCTCCACTACACCACTTCCTAGTAAAGTCAGCTAAATAAGCTTTTGGGCCCATACCCCAAAAATGTTGGTGAAACCCCCACCTTTACTAATGAACCCCTACATCTTAGCAACCCTTCTTTTTGGGCTAGGCCTAGGAACCACAGTTACATTCGCAAGCTCCCACTGACTTCTCGCCTGAATAGGCCTTGAACTTAACACCCTTGCCATTATCCCCTTAATAGCACAACTCCACCACCCCCGAGCAGTTGAAGCCACTACAAAATATTTCCTCACCCAAGCTGCCGCCGCAGCCACCCTATTATTTGCAAGCATCACCAATGCCTGACTCACCGGCCAATGAGACATTCAACAACTATCCCACCCCCTCCCCACCACTATAATTACCCTCGCCCTAGCCCTAAAAATTGGATTAGCCCCTCTACACGCCTGACTCCCAGAAGTACTCCAAGGCCTCGACCTTACCACAGGACTTATCCTGTCGACCTGACAAAAACTCGCCCCCTTTGCCCTCCTCCTTCAAGTCCAGCCCACTAACTCAAATATACTAATTTTTCTAGGCCTTGCCTCCACCCTAGTAGGAGGCTGAGGGGGGCTAAATCAAACACAGCTACGCAAAATCCTAGCATATTCCTCTATTGCCCACCTCGGCTGAATAATCCTTGTCCTTCAATTCTCCCCCTCCCTCACACTCCTTACCTTAGTTATATATTTTATTATAACAGCCTCTACATTCTTAATCTTCAAAGTTAACAAAGCAACCAACATTAACACACTCGCCACATCCTGAGCAAAAACTCCCGCCCTAACCGCCCTTACACCCCTCGTCCTTCTCTCACTGGGAGGCCTCCCTCCTCTCTCTGGTTTTATACCAAAATGATTAATCCTACAAGAGCTGACCAAACAAAGCCTAGCTCCAACCGCCACTCTAGCCGCTCTCACAGCACTTCTCAGCCTATACTTCTACCTTCGCCTATCCTATGCAATAACTCTCACAACATCTCCCAACAACCTCACAGGCACAACGCCCTGACGATTCCCTTCTTCCCAAACCACGCTTCCACTAGCCATCACAACAGCACTAGCCACCTGCCTCCTTCCCCTCACCCCAGCCACAATAGCATTACTAACCTCCTAGGAGCTTAGGATAGTACCCAGACCAAGAGCCTTCAAAGCCCTAAGCGGGAGTGAAAATCTCCCAGCCCCTGATAAGACTTGCGGGACATTACCCCACATCTCCTGCATGCAAAACAGACACTTTAATTAAGCTAAAGCCTTACTAGACAGGAAGGCCTCGATCCTACAAACTCTTAGTTAACAGCTAAGCGCCCAATCCAGCGAGCATCTATCTACCTTTCCCCGCCTTAGCCTTAAAAGAGGCGGGGAAAGCCCCGGCAGGTGTTAGCCTGCTTCTTCGGATTTGCAATCTGATATGTTAAAACACCTCGGAGCTTGGTAAAAAGAGGACTCTAACCTCTGTCTATGGGGCTACAAACCACCGCTTGGCTCTCAGCCATTTTACCTGTGGCAATCACACGTTGATTCTTCTCAACCAATCACAAAGACATCGGCACCCTTTATCTAGTATTTGGTGCTTGGGCCGGAATAGTGGGGACCGCCCTAAGCCTACTAATTCGAGCAGAACTCAGCCAACCAGGCTCTCTCCTTGGAGACGATCAGATTTATAATGTAATCGTTACTGCACACGCCTTTGTAATAATTTTCTTTATGGTAATACCCATCATGATTGGAGGCTTCGGCAATTGGCTAATTCCACTAATAATTGGCGCCCCTGACATAGCCTTCCCCCGAATAAATAATATAAGTTTTTGACTCCTACCTCCCTCCTTTCTCCTTCTTCTAGCCTCTTCAGGGGTTGAAGCTGGTGCTGGCACAGGGTGGACTGTTTATCCCCCGTTGGCAGGCAATCTGGCACACGCAGGCCCATCCGTGGACCTAACCATCTTCTCCCTCCACTTAGCCGGTGTCTCCTCGATTCTTGGGGCAATTAATTTTATTACCACAATTATTAATATAAAACCCCCAGCTATTTCCCAATATCAGACACCCCTATTCATCTGAGCCCTTTTAATCACTGCCGTTCTTCTCCTGTTGTCGCTACCAGTTCTTGCCGCTGGAATTACTATACTCCTAACTGACCGAAATCTAAATACAACCTTCTTTGACCCCGCAGGAGGAGGGGACCCCATCCTTTACCAACATTTATTCTGGTTCTTCGGCCATCCAGAAGTGTATATCCTCATCCTTCCCGGATTTGGAATAATTTCCCATATTGTCGCCTACTATTCCGGCAAAAAAGAGCCCTTCGGCTACATAGGAATAGTCTGAGCCATAATGGCCATTGGCCTTCTAGGCTTTATTGTGTGAGCCCACCACATGTTTACTGTCGGCATGGACGTCGATACACGAGCCTATTTTACCTCCGCCACAATAATTATTGCCATCCCCACCGGAGTTAAAGTCTTTAGCTGACTAGCCACCCTCCATGGCGGATCTATCAAATGAGAAACTCCCCTTCTATGGGCATTAGGTTTCATTTTCCTTTTTACAGTGGGAGGCCTGACAGGAATTGTTCTGGCTAATTCCTCCTTGGATATTATACTCCACGACACTTACTATGTAGTAGCCCACTTCCACTATGTCCTCTCAATAGGCGCCGTATTCGCAATCATTGCGGGGTTCGTTCACTGATTCCCTCTATTCTCCGGCTACACCCTTCACGACACATGAACTAAAATTCACTTTGTAATTATGTTCGCAGGAGTCAACCTCACTTTCTTCCCACAACACTTCCTTGGATTAGCAGGCATGCCCCGTCGATACTCAGACTACCCAGACGCCTACACCCTTTGAAATACAATCTCCTCCATTGGCTCAATGGTCTCTCTTGTAGCAGTTATCCTGTTTTTATTCATTATCTGGGAAGCTTTTTCCGCTAAACGAGAAGTTCTATCAGTTGAGCTAACACCAACAAATGCAGAGTGACTTCACGGCTGCCCGCCTCCGTATCACACCTTTGAAGAACCCGCATTTGTCCAGGTTCAACAAAACTGATTCAACAAATAAGCCCAGCTGACTCAGACTACACTTACGAGAAAGGAAGGAATTGAACCCCCATAAGTCGGTTTCAAGCCAACCACATAGCCACTCTGTCACTTTCTTTATAAGACTCTAGTAAAACAGAAAATCACACTGCCTTGTCAAGGCAGAATTGTGGGTTAAAACCCCACGTGTCTTGAGTTAATGGCACATCCCTCCCAACTAGGATTTCAAGATGCAGCTTCACCTGTGATAGAAGAACTTCTTCACTTCCACGACCATGCTTTGATAATCGTGTTTTTAATTAGCACTTTCGTACTTTACATTATTGCGATCATAGTTATTTCTAACTTAACTGACAAGTTTACCTTAGACTCTCAAGAAATCGAGATCATCTGGACCCTGCTCCCCGCTATCATTCTAATTCTTATTGCACTGCCCTCCCTTCGAATCCTTTATCTTATGGACGAAATTAACGACCCTCATTTAACAATCAAAGCCATGGGCCACCAATGATACTGAAGTTATGAATACACTGACTATGAAGACCTCAGCTTTGACTCCTATATAGTTCCAACACAAGACCTGGCCCCAGGACAGTTCCGTCTCTTAGAGGCCGACCATCGAATAGTGGTTCCAGTTGAGTCCCCAATCCGGGTATTGGTGTCCGCTGAAGACGTACTCCACTCTTGAGCAGTCCCAAGCCTAGGGGTAAAAATAGACGCCGTCCCCGGCCGTCTCAATCAAACAGCTTTCATTGCATCACGAGCTGGAGTTTTCTACGGACAATGCTCCGAGATTTGTGGTGCAAACCATAGCTTCATACCTATCGTGGTAGAAGCAGTCCCTCTAGAACATTTTGAGAACTGATCATCCTTAATACTCGAAGACGCTTCGCTAAGAAGCTAAACAGGGAACAGCGTTAGCCTTTTAAGCTAAAGATCGGTGGCTCCCAACCACCCTTAGCGAGATGCCACAACTCAACCCAGCACCTTGATTCGCCATCCTAGTCTTCTCCTGATTTATTTTTTTAACAATTATTCCCCCAAAAGTCTTAGCTCACACTTTTCCAAATGAGCCAACCCCCCAAAGCACAGAAAAACCTAAAACAGAGCCCTGAAACTGACCATGACACTAAGCTTTTTTGACCAATTTATGAGCCCCACATACTTAGGAATCCCGCTAATCGCTCTCGCCTTAGCTCTGCCCTGAGTTCTCTATCCCAAGCCTACAACCCGCTGACTAAATAACCGCCTTCTAACCCTCCAAGGCTGATTCATTAACCGTTTTACCCAACAAATTTTCCAACCTCTGAGCCTAGGTGGCCACAAATGGGCTCTCTTACTCACCTCCCTCATACTCCTTTTAATTACACTAAACATGTTGGGCCTTCTGCCTTACACCTTCACACCAACAACACAGCTCTCCCTTAATATAGCATTTGCTGTCCCCCTGTGACTGGCCACAGTAATTATTGGCATGCGTAATCAACCCACCCACGCATTAGGCCACCTCCTACCAGAAGGAACCCCCACCCTCCTAATCCCCGTACTTATCATTATCGAAACAATTAGCTTATTCATTCGACCTTTAGCCCTGGGCGTGCGACTAACAGCAAACTTAACAGCTGGGCATCTTTTAATTCAATTAATTGCCACCGCCGCAGCCGTCCTGCTCCCCTTAATACCCACCGTCGCACTATTAACAACCATCCTCCTCTTCCTGCTAACCCTTTTAGAAGTGGCCGTCGCCATAATTCAAGCTTACGTATTCGTCCTTCTTTTAAGCCTCTACCTACAAGAAAACGTCTAATGGCCCATCAAGCACACGCATATCATATAGTAGACCCCAGCCCATGACCCCTAACAGGAGCCGCAGCCGCTCTCCTCATGACATCTGGTTTAGCAATCTGAATACACTTCCACAACACAACATTAATAACACTGGGACTAGCACTCCTTCTTTTAACTATAAATCAATGATGACGAGATATTATTCGAGAAGGGACATTTCAAGGCCACCACACACCCCCTGTCCAAAAAAGCCTTCGCTACGGTATAATCCTATTCATCACCTCAGAAGTTTTCTTTTTCTTAGGGTTCTTCTGGGCATTTTACCACTCAAGCCTCGCCCCTACACCAGAACTTGGGGGATGCTGACCCCCCACGGGCATTACCACTCTAGACCCATTCGAAGTCCCCCTCCTCAACACAGCCGTCCTCTTAGCCTCCGGTGTAACAGTTACCTGAGCCCACCACAGTATCATGGAAGGACATCGAAAAGAGGCAATTCAAGCTCTTACTTTAACAATTCTCCTAGGCTTCTACTTCACCCTCTTACAAGCTATAGAATACTATGAAGCCCCTTTTACAATCGCAGATGGGGTCTACGGCTCTACATTCTTTGTCGCCACAGGCTTCCACGGACTTCACGTCATCATTGGTTCCACCTTCTTAGCTGTCTGCCTACTACGACAAATTCAATACCATTTTACATCCAAGCATCACTTCGGATTCGAAGCCGCTGCTTGATACTGACATTTTGTAGACGTTGTTTGACTATTCCTTTACATCTCAATCTACTGATGAGGCTCATATCTTTCTAGTATTTAAAGCTAGTACATGTGACTTCCAATCACCTAGTCTTGGTTAAACTCCAAGGAAAGATAATGAACTTAGTAACAACAACAATTGCCATCTCCGTTGTTCTCTCCACTATTTTAGCCATCGTATCCTTCTGACTCCCTCAAATAACCCCCGACCATGACAAACTCTCACCATACGAATGCGGCTTTGACCCACTGGGATCAGCCCGCCTGCCTTTTTCACTCCGATTCTTTCTAGTCGCCATCCTTTTCCTTCTTTTTGACCTGGAAATTGCACTTCTTCTCCCACTTCCATGAGGGGACCAACTTTCTTCCCCCCTTTTAACATTCATATGAGCCTTTGCTATTCTTACACTTCTTACCCTCGGCCTAATTTATGAATGAGCTCAAGGAGGCCTCGAATGGGCTGAGTAAGCTGTTAGTTTAAGAAAAACACTTGATTTCGGCTCAAGAATTTATGGTTAAAGTCCATAACCGCCTAATGACCCCCTCTCACTTCGCCTTTTCCTCGATATTTATGCTGGGGCTGGCAGGCCTGGCATTTCACCGAACTCACCTCCTCTCCGCCTTACTATGCTTAGAAGGCATAATACTTTCCCTATTTATTGCCTTGTCTCTCTGAACTCTCCAACTTAACTCCACCAGCTTCTCAGCCTCTCCCATGCTCCTCCTGGCATTTTCAGCCTGTGAGGCAAGTGCAGGTCTTGCCCTCTTAGTCGCCACTGCACGCACCCACGGCACTGACCGACTTCAAAGCTTAAACCTCTTACAATGCTAAAAATCCTCCTCCCTACCATCATGCTTATTCCAACTACCTGGGTAATCCCTGCCAAACAGCTCTGGTCCACCACTTTAGCCTACAGCCTAACTATCTCCCTTATTAGCCTCACTTGATTAAAGTCAACAGCAGAAACAGGCTGGTCTTTCTTAAACTCCTATATAGCAACCGACCCCCTCTCAACCCCCCTCCTGGCCCTAACCTGCTGACTCTTGCCCCTAATAATTCTTGCAAGTCAACACCACATCTCCTCAGAGCCAATTAATCGACAACGCATATACATCACCCTCCTCACATCCTTACAAATTTTCCTAATCCTAGCTTTCAGTGCAACCGAAATTATCATGTTTTACATTATATTTGAAGCCACACTAATCCCCACCCTTATTATTATTACTCGATGGGGTAATCAAACAGAACGCCTGAACGCAGGAACCTACTTCCTATTTTACACCCTAGCAGGCTCTCTCCCTCTTCTCGTTGCCCTTCTTCTCCTACAAAATGCTTCAGGGACCCTCTCCCTCCTCACACTCCAATTCACCCCGTTCATACAACTCTCTTCTTTCGCAGACAAGCTATGATGAGCGGGCTGTTTACTTGCATTCCTGGTAAAAATACCCCTTTACGGGGCACACCTCTGACTGCCCAAAGCCCACGTTGAAGCCCCAATTGCCGGCTCCATAGTCCTGGCTGCTGTTCTTCTTAAACTAGGGGGCTATGGCATAATACGAATAATAATTATACTAGAGCCCCTTACCAAAGAACTCAGCTATCCTTTTATTATCCTTGCCCTCTGAGGTGTCATTATAACTAGTTCAATTTGTCTTCGCCAAACTGACCTAAAATCCCTAATCGCCTATTCATCCGTCAGCCACATAGGCCTTGTCGCAGCCGGTATCCTCATTCAAACCCCCTGAGGGTTCACTGGCGCTTTAATCCTCATAATTGCCCACGGATTAACCTCCTCCGCTCTCTTCTGCCTGGCTAATACAAGTTATGAACGAACCCACAGCCGTACCCTAATTTTAGCCCGAGGCCTTCAAATAGTACTTCCCCTAATAACCGCTTGATGATTCATTGCTAGCCTTGCTAACCTTGCCCTCCCTCCCCTCCCTAATCTAATAGGAGAACTAATAATTATCACCTCGCTATTTAACTGGTCTTGATGAACAATTGCACTTACAGGAGCTGGCACCTTAATCACCGCAAGCTATTCCCTCTACATATTCCTAATGACACAACGGGGCCCCCTTCCCTCCCACATTATCGCACTAGAACCAACACACTCTCGAGAACACCTCCTGATAACACTACACATCCTTCCCCTTCTACTCCTAATTACTAAGCCCGAACTAGTCTGAGGCTGAACATTTTGTAGACATAGTTTAACAAAAACATTAGATTGTGATTCTAAAGACAGAGGTTAAACCCCTCTTGCCCACCGAGAGAGATTTGTAATAATAAAGACTGCTAATCTTTACCACCTTGGTTAAATTCCAAGGCTCACTCGCCCGGCTTCTAAAGGATAACAGCTCATCCGTTGGTCTTAGGAACCAAAAACTCTTGGTGCAAATCCAAGTAGCAGCTATGCACCACACCCCAATCATCATAGCCTCCAGCCTAATCACAATCTTTCTACTCCTGACATACCCTGTTTTTACAACTCTAAGCCCCAAACCACCCTCCCCTTACTGAGCCTTAAACAAAGTAAAGACAGCTGTAAAAATAGCCTTCTTTGTTAGCCTCCTCCCTTTATCCCTCTTTCTCCACGAAGGGGCTGAAACCATCATCACCAGCTGAAACTGAACAAACACTCTAACCTTCGATATCAACATCAGCCTAAAGTTCGATATTTATTCAGTCATCTTTATCCCCGTCGCCCTATATGTGACCTGGTCCATTCTTGAATTTGCTTCTTGATACATGCACTCTGACCCCTGCATAAACCGCTTTTTTAAATATCTCCTAATTTTTCTCATCGCTATGATTATTCTTGTGACAGCAAACAACATGTTCCAACTCTTTATTGGCTGAGAGGGAGTCGGCATTATATCTTTTCTTCTCATTGGCTGATGATACGGTCGAACTGACGCAAACACCGCGGCTCTCCAAGCAGTTATTTACAACCGAGTCGGAGATATTGGCTTAATTTTCGCCATAGCCTGAACTGCAACAAACCTTAACTCCTGGGAGTTTCAACAAATATTTATTACCGCTAAAGACTTCAACCTCACCCTCCCCCTAATAGGCCTTATTATTGCAGCCACCGGTAAATCAGCTCAATTTGGCCTCCACCCCTGGCTTCCCTCAGCCATAGAAGGTCCCACGCCGGTCTCTGCCCTACTACATTCGAGCACAATAGTCGTAGCAGGCATTTTTTTGCTTATCCGAATAAGCCCCCTACTAGAGAATAACCAGACCGCCCTCACCACCTGCCTCTGCCTAGGCGCCCTCACCACACTCTTCACCGCAACCTGTGCCCTCACCCAGAACGACATCAAAAAAATTGTTGCTTTTTCGACATCAAGCCAGCTTGGCCTCATGATAGTTACCATCGGACTAAACCAGCCTCAACTTGCCTTCCTCCACATCTGTACACATGCTTTCTTCAAAGCAATACTCTTCCTCTGCTCCGGCTCAATCATCCACAGCCTAAACGACGAACAAGATATCCGCAAAATAGGAGGAATACACCACTTAACCCCTTTCACCTCATCTTGTCTAACCATTGGCAGCCTTGCCCTCACAGGTACCCCCTTCCTAGCAGGCTTCTTCTCTAAAGACGCAATCATTGAAGCCCTCAACACATCCTACCTAAACGCCTGGGCCCTTGCTCTAACCCTCCTAGCCACCTCCTTCACTGCTGTATACAGCTTACGCGTAGTTTTCTTCGTATCCATGGGTCACCCCCGATTCAATCCTCTAGCCCCCATTAATGAAAACAACCCAACAGTAATCAATCCTATTAAACGACTAGCATGAGGCAGCATTATTGCCGGCCTCTTAATTACCCTAAACATCACCCCCTTAAAAACCCCTGTTATGTCAATACCATTTCTCCTAAAAACAGCCGCCCTTGCCGTAACAGCAATTGGCCTATTAACCGCCCTAGAGTTAGCCTCCCTCACCACCAAACAACTTAAACTCACCCCAAACCTTCCACCCCACCATTTCTCCAACATACTTGGATTTTTTCCCGCAGTAATACATCGCTTTGCCCCTAAACTTAACCTCTTCCTTGGCCAAACCATCGCCACCCAAATAATCGACCAAACCTGACTAGAAAAAGTAGGCCCAAAAGCAGCCTACTCCGTCAACTCCCCTTTAATCACATCAACCAGCAACATCCAGCAGGGTATAATCAAAACCTATCTCTCCCTTTTCTTCTTCACCTTCATCCTGGCCCTCCTCCTACTTCTTTATTAAACAGCTCGAAGAGCCCCACGACTTAACCCTCGAGTTAACTCTAACACCACAAACAGCGTCAACAATAACACCCATGCGCCCAAAATTAACATCGCTCCCCCTACGGAATAAACCAACGCCACCCCACCAACATCCCCCCGAAACATAGAAAACTCACTAAGTTCATCCGCCGAAATCCAAGAGCCCTCGTACCAACCCCCTCAAAATATACTTGCCGCCACACACACCCCCACAACATATACCCCTATAACCCCTAACACTGGCCAACTTCCCCAACTCTCCGGATAAGGCTCAGCAGCAAGCGCCGCCGAGTACGCAAACACAACCAACATTCCCCCTAGATAAATCAAAAACAAAATTAAAGACAAAAAAGACCCCCCATGCCCCACCAAGACCCCACACCCCACACCAGCCACCGCAACTAGCCCCAAAGCAGCAAAATACGGCGAGGGGTTAGAAGCAACCGCTACCAACCCTACCACTAAACCAAATAAAAATATAAGCATAATATAAGCCATAGTTTCTGCCCGGACTTTAACCAGGACTATTGACTTGAAGAACCATCGTTGTTATTCAACTACAAAAACTATAATGGCCAGCCTCCGAAAAACACATCCCCTCTTAAAAATTGCAAACGACGCACTAGTTGACCTCCCTGCTCCCTCCAACATCTCCATCTGATGAAATTTTGGCTCTCTCCTAGGACTCTGCCTTGCTGCCCAAATCCTAACAGGCCTCTTCCTCGCAATGCACTACACCTCTGACATCGCAACAGCTTTCTCGTCCGTCGCCCACATCTGCCGAGATGTCAACTACGGCTGATTAATCCGAAATATACATGCTAATGGTGCTTCTTTCTTTTTTATCTGCATCTACCTTCACATTGGACGTGGACTCTACTACGGCTCGTACCTCTATAAAGAAACATGAAACGTGGGAGTTGTCCTACTCCTCTTAGTCATAATAACCGCATTTGTAGGCTATGTCCTCCCATGAGGACAAATATCTTTCTGAGGCGCCACCGTCATCACCAACCTCCTCTCTGCAATCCCTTATATCGGAAACTCCCTAGTCCAATGACTCTGAGGCGGCTTCTCCGTAGACAACGCAACCCTGACCCGGTTCTTTGCCTTCCACTTCCTTCTTCCCTTTATCATTGCAGCTATAACAATAATTCACCTAATCTTTCTTCACGAAACCGGATCAACCAACCCCGCAGGCCTAAACTCAGACGCAGAAAAAATTTCATTCCACCCCTATTTCTCTTACAAGGACCTACTAGGCTTTGCAGTACTTCTAGTGGCCCTAATTGCCCTCGCACTCTTTTCCCCCAACCTCCTGGGAGACCCAGACAACTTTACCCCCGCAAACCCCTTAGTTACTCCCCCGCACATCAAACCCGAATGATACTTTCTATTTGCTTACGCCATTCTCCGATCCATCCCTAACAAGCTAGGAGGTGTCCTTGCACTTCTTTTCTCAATTCTCATCCTCATACTTGTTCCCATCCTCCACACCTCCAAACTACGAGCCCTCACTTTCCGGCCCCTAACACAATGCCTATTCTGACTTTTAGTTGCAGACGTAATAATCTTAACCTGAATTGGAGGGATACCCGTCGAACACCCTTTCATTATCATTGGACAAATTGCATCCGTCCTCTACTTCACTATTTTCCTTATTATGCTTCCCACTGCAGGACTAGCAGAAAACAAAATCTTTACTTAGTGAATGCAGTAGTAGCTCAGTGTTTAGATCGCCGGTCTTGTAAACCGGACGCCGAAGGTTAAAACCCTTCCTACCGCTATCAAAGAAAGGGGATTTTAACCCCTACCCCTAACTCCCAAAGCTAGGGTTCTAAATTAAACTATTCCTTGCCGGGCTCTGCCACCACAAATGGGCTTCGTACATATATGTAATTTCACCATGAATTTATATTAACCATTTACTATGATATCAAACATACCATCCATAAAGGACATAGGAAAAAATCAAACACATTCACTCATCAATTATTATCTTTTTATTGTCCATAAACCACAAATATAAAAATCCAACAGAAATGACCTAAAACAGGCGACATTTAAGACCGAACACATATCTCCATTAGTTAAGTTATACCAAGCACTCAACATCTCGTCAACTTTCCCATATTTAATGTAGTAAGAGACCACCATCAGTTGATTTCTTAATGAACACGGTTCTTGAAGGTCAGGGACAGAAATCGTGGGGGTCGCACTTAGTGAATTATTCCTGGCATCTGGTTCCTATTTCAGGTCCATGACTTGTAAGTCCCCCATACTTTCATTGACGCTTGCATAAGTTAATGGTGGTAATACATACTCCTCGTTACCCAGCAAGCCGGGCATTCTTTCTAGCGGGCAAGGGGTTCCTTTTTTTTTTTCCTTTCTCCTGGCATCTCACAGTGCATACAGAAATAGTTGTTCAAGGTGGAACATATCCTCTGCTCACAGCGTAAAATATTCATGGTGCAAAGATATTCATTGAAGAATTGCATAACTGATATCAAGAGCATAAAGTGTTAGTATTAACTCCTAACATCCCTGTCACACCCCCCGTTTCTTCGCGCCTAAACCCCCCCTACCCCCCCAAAACTCCTAAGATATCCAACACTCCTGTAAACCCCCCGGAAACAGGAAAATACCTAGAAACTTTTTTTCTTGCGTAACATATGTATATTTTAATATTACAATATTGCATAT